AGAATCAAATCGCACCATCTCTGTAATAGGTAAATGCCTTTTTTTCTCCTGAAGTTGTCGGAATTATTCGTAATAGAATATTGGCTACAATTGAAGAGGTCTTATCAATAAAATTTACATTTATCCGAGATCTAGGCATAATTAGCAATCCTTTCTATAATCTATAATTAGAATTCTTTTCATTACCCTTCGGGGAAAATGATCCCACAAACAAAGGAATTGTACAATACGAAATAACATAAAACAGACTAATTCTAAAAATGTGGACCTTCCGCTCAAATTGTCCCATTTTGTTTCGACAAGGAGAGATATGAAATATTTGAATCAGATTGGATTTCATTACAATTTCGTAGTATACCAATGAACGGAACTATTACTATTTCATCTAAGATTTCATCTAAGTTGAATAACCAAGGACTTTCTTTTACTACGGATTTTGATAACTCTAGAAGTTTTGATTTGGTTATGATCCAAAGAGGAAAAAGAATAATTATTCCATGATAAAATAGAGTAGAGTAACCATCCGTTTTGTTTACATGACGTGTATACGTCATGCCATACAATGGAAATAAAAATCCATGGGACGATTCATGAATTTGTAATAGATCCATGGGGTAGCTGATGAGAGAAGTTGGTGTTGAGAAATAGGAAATTTAAAAGAAATTATTCCTATGGAACCATTGATCGGTCATACCTGTACTGCAATAATATGAATGACTCGCTATTCACTCGGTTTCTGGTCAATAATAAGATTATGTAGGAGAGATGGCCGAGTGGTTCAAGGCGTAGCATTGGAACTGCTATGTAGGCTTTTGTTTACCGAGGGTTCGAATCCCTCTCTTTCCGTTTCTGTTAATTCACCAACGTGACCGACCACAATGTATCAAATCAAATAACAACTGATACCATTATTCCAGCAATAAGACTTTTATTTGATAGAAATTCTCTATTCCAGAAATTCTCTATTCCTAATTACATTACTGCGGTACGTAAAATACAAATATCGGAAAGAGCAAAAAAGAAAAAAAATCCTACTGCTGATCTATTTGTAATACGTGAATGAGAAAAATGCGGATCAAGGCCCTTAGATCCATTTACTTCGTCGAAAAGAGGGCAAAATTCTCTGAATCTTTCTTTGTTATTTTCGTTAGGTTCAAGTCTGGCGGGAATAATATTCTACGACTAACAACTCATTTATTTTCAAACCGATCCATTTACTATCTATTATTTGATTTACTAATCCTTTATATTGGAATGAGTCAATAGTCAAATGTTTTGGCAATTCCTCAGGGGGGGGTGAAGCAATATAATTTTGAATCAGAGCTTTCGATCTTTGTTTATCCTTCGTAGTAATAATATCTCGGGGTTTGCAACGATAACTTGGTATATCCACTATACGACCATTAACTAAAATATGTCTATGGTTAACTAATTGCCTAGCTCTAGGAATGGTCGAAGCCATACCCAATCGAAAAAGGATGTTATCCAAACGCATCTCAAGTAGTTGTAGTAAAACCTGACCTGTTGACCCTTTGGCTTTTCCAGCGATATGTACATATCTAACTAATTGTCGCTCCGTCAGACCATAATGAAAACGCAATTTCTGTTTTTCTTCTAGACGAATACGATATTGCGATCTTTTCCCAGAACGCAATTGGGTTTTAAGATCACTTCCGGATTTAGGTCTTTTACTAGTTAGTCCTGGTAAAGTTCCCAGACGGCGTATTTTTTTGAAACGAGGTCCTCGATAACGAGACATAAAGACTCCTTTTTTTTATTTTATTGAAATTTCATTTTACAGAATAAATCTTAAATTAATAGTGAACTAAAGGATAAACAAAGCAAAGCTAAATTTACTGAAGTATTACAAAGTAGAATGAAATGAATTCTATTAATATCCGGATTTTTTGTATATGTATATATAGGAAGTTGAGGCTCCGTTTTATGATTTGTTCTGTAGAGATCTAATTGCTCCAATCCATTTTTTATTCATAGTTACAAGTTACCACGACATAATAGATCGGTGATCCAACATTTTGAGAAAAGGAGAGATTATCAATCATGGAAAAATCGATAGAGAAAAAAAAGCCGGCTATCGGAATCGAACCGATGACCATCGCATTACAAATGCGATGCTCTAACCTCTGAGCTAAGCGGGCTCACATAACAGAAATAGAAATAGTATAACAAATAGAAATAGTGTATAGGAATTCAGGAAACTGCTGGATCTTAGCTTAGGGCTATTAGCTATTAATTTAATATGAACTATAGTTCATAGTTCTATTGTTATATCTATATCATTATATCTATATTATTAGTTATAACTAATATAACTAATAATATAGAACTAGATATGACTAAATAGAATTAATAGAATTCTATTTTTCTAATAGATATTTTTCTAATAGAAATATATGACTAATTAGTATGTGACTAATTAGTAGAATTTTCATTCTATCATATTAATTACATTAATTATTATTTATACATTCTATTTTTTTTTTATGCATTTTATACATTTTATTTATATATTTATACATTATATTTATATTTTTTAATATATATATATATGTTAATGAATATGTATATATATATATATTAATGAAAATTTAAAATTATAAACTATGATTATAAAAAATCTAATTATTTCTTAATATAAAATAAATTTATTTCTTAAAGTTAAAGTAAAGCAGTTATAGCAATAATTATAGCGTATAGCGAGCGGATCGGTCCTAAGAAAAGATAAGATAAGGATAAAGATACAATCCAAATTAGAATGAGACATTCTTCTGGTTTCATTCGGAAAAGGAAGAGATAGGACGAAAAAAAAAAAAAGAAGAATGAATATCGACCGTTCCAGTATTCCAAATCGCACTGTAAAAAAGAAAGGGAGGGAGAAACATATATATATATATGGGATATATCTATCCATATTGAATTGCGGATACATCAATGATAGAATCATTTCTGATTGAAACAAGGTTTATCCAATAGAAATAAACTGATAGAGGATCGCCAAAAAAATCAAATAGCATACACTTTTTCGATATGGGAATCATTATCTAATGAATTCAACGGTTCCAAAATAAATGAAAGAGATGGGTGGAATTCCAACTGGATCTTGGTCTCAAATCAAAAGGGGATATGGCGAAATTGGTAGACGCTACGGACTTGATTGGATTGAGCCTTGGTATGGAAACCTACTAAGTGGTAACTTCCAAATTCAGAGAAACCCTGGAATTTAAAATGGGCAATCCTGAGCCAAATCTTTATTTTGATAAAACAAGGGTTTCTATTTATAAAACTAGAATAAAAAAAGGATAGGTGCAGAGACTCAATGGAAGCTGTTCTAACGAATGGAGTTGACTACGTTGTGTTGGTAGCTGGAATTCCTCTATCGAAATTACAGAAAGGACGGCCCTATATATCTAATACGTACGTATACATACTAACATATCAAACGATTAATCACGACCCGAATCTATCGAATATATATATATGAAAGAAAAAATTCAGAGTTATTGTGAATCCATTCCAATCGAAGTTGAAGGAAGAATCGAATATTCAGTGATCAAATCATTCATTCCAGGGTTTGATAGATCTTTTGAAAAACTGATTAATCGGACGAGAATAAAGAGAGAGTCCCGTTCTACATGTCAATACCGACAACAATGAAATTTATAGTAAGAGGAAAATCCGTCGACTTTAGAAATCGTGAGGGTTCAAGTCCCTCTATCCCCAACAAAAAGTCCATTTTACTTCCTAACTATTTATCCTCTTTTTTTCATCAGTGGTTCAAACAAAATTCACTATCTTTCTTTCTCATTCACTCTACTCTTTCACAAATGGATCCGAAGAGAAATCTTTGGATCTTATCCCAATTTGGATAGATACGATACCTGTACAAATGAACATATATGGGCAATGAATCTCTATTATTGAATCATTCACAGTCCATACATATCATTATCCTTACATTTATTAGAAAAAATTTTTTAATACTTTACTTTATTTAATACTTTACTTTATTTAGATTTAGTCCCTTTAATTGACATAGATACAAGTACTCTACTAGGATGATGCACGGGAAATGGTCGGGATAGCTCAGTTGGTAGAGCAGAGGACTGAAAATCCTCGTGTCACCAGTTCAAATCTGGTTCCTGACACATGAATAATATATCGGATAGATATTCATACAAATTAATCGAGACAGATCAGGATATATATTCGTTAATAGTCAAGAGCATGATACATACTTATTCATCTAGCGTATAGATATATACCTCCATTTTTAGAGATGGGTAAAAAATATATGTATGGTTATGGTAAAGAACTAAAGTGGGATTATGTTCCCTTTTTTTTGTTTCTTTTTTCTTTCTTGTTTGTTCATATTGTGCTTTCTCTCACTCAAAAAGAGTGTTAAGTCTTCATATATATATCAAAAAAAAAAAAAGTTTTTAAAAAACTTAAAAAAAGTATAGAGGGGTTGAAGGATAGGAATAGACAGGATGCATTTCAGACACAGTACAAATAAAATTCAATCCCTTTTTATTTCGGAATTTCGCTTTTTCTTTTATATTTATTCTATTTCTTCACTCTTGCTTACGTTACTTTCCGAGGTCTGTCTAAGTGATGTGCGCGGTACAAAGTTCATGGTGCAGAACTCTTTTGATTCATCTTTTTGTTTCTGCTCATACAAAATAGATATTATCTTTTCCAAATTCGGGAATAGCAATGAAGCCTTTTTTAGGCCTATCCATAATACGAATTAGAGTCCAGTTACTCTGTTTCATCTAGAACAGAACGTAAAAATATTCCTTGACTTGAATGAAATCTGGAGTTGTGTCGTATAAGTGAACATTAGTTTCCTTATCATTCAATGAGCATCTTGTATTTCATAGAAATTTGGGGTAATATAGTCCTTACGTAAGGGCCAGCCTATCCAACTTTCAGGCATCAAGATACGTTTAAGGCGTGGATGATTATCATAGGAGATTCCC